TTATTGTTTCAATTCCCCGAATGGTACGAAGATTGGAAGGAATGGAATGGAGAAATACATGTTAAATGTACTTATAATGGTGTTCAATTATCAGAAACGGAATTTCCCAAAAATTGGTTAAGAGATGGTATTCAAATAAAGATTCTATTTCCTTTTTGTCTGAAACCTTGGCAAAGATCTAAGGTACGATTTAATCATGGAGATCAGAAAAGGCAAAAAAAAGAGAAAAAAGATAACTTTTGTTTTTTAACAGTTTGGGGAAGAGAAGCAGAGCTACCTTTTGGGTCTCCCCGAAAACGACCTTCTTTCTTTGAACCCATTTTTAAAGAACTCGAAAAAAAAACGATAAAAGCGAAAAAGATAATTTTACAAATTATAAGAGTTTTCAAAAAAAGAAAAATAATTTTACAAATTATAAGAGTTTTCAAAGAAAGAGGAAATGGGGTTCTAAAAGTTTCAAAAAAAAAAACAAGATGGGTCATCAAAATAATTCTATTTATGGACCTAATAATGAAAGAACTTGAAAAAGTAAAACCCATATTAAAATCGAGTAGGGCTAAAATATATGAACCGACTAAAAATAAAAATGGAAGAGATTCTAATATAAATAATAAGATTCTTCACGAATCGACGATTGCAATTCAATTCCCGAATTGCGGAAATGCAAATTATTCACTCATCGAAACAAAAATGAAAGATCTTGCTAATAAGACAATCACAATTAGGAGTCAAATAAAAGGAATCACAAAAGACAAGAAAAAAATGGTTCTAACTTATGATGATAAAAGATCGAAATTACAGATATTTAAAAGAAAAAATATCCGATTAATACGTAAATCGCATTATTTTATAAAATCTTTCATTGAAAAAATATACATGAATCTATTACTATGTATCATTAAGATTCCAAGTTTTAAATCAATAAACAAAATTTTAACTAAATACATTTATAATGATAAAACAAATCAAGAAGGAATTGAAAAGACAAATCAAAAAATAATGAACTTTATTTCGACTATAAAAAAGTCGTTTTATAATATTTTTTATAATATTAATTTTAGTATTAGCAACAACAATTCTAATATTTATTGGGACTTATCTTCTTTGTCTCAAGCATATATATTTTACAAATTCTCGAAAAATAAATTACTTAACAAATATGCTTTGAAATCTGTACTTCAATATCATAACACCTATCCTTTTCTTACAGATATAATAAAGAATTATTGTACAACACAAGGAATATTTGGTTCCAAACCAAAGCATAAGAAAATACATAAGTATAGAATGAATAAATGGAAAATGTGGTTAAGGGGTCATTATCAATATAATTTATCTCAGACTAAGTGGTCTTATTTAGTACCAAAAAAATGGCAAAATAGGGCCAACCAATGTCGTATAATTCAAAAAAAAGACTCAACGAAATCGGATTTATATAAAAAAGAAAAAGACCAATTAATTCATTACATGAAAGAAAATTACTATGCAGTAAATTCATTGATGAGTCAAAAAGATAAATTGAAAAAACATTTCGGATATGATATTTTATCATATAAATATATAAATTTTGAGTATAATAAAAACTCATATATTTATGAATCAACGTTACAATTACAAGAAGTGGAAAACAAAAAAATTTCATCTAATTTCAATACACTAAAAACCGAACCGTTTTATGGATTGATAAAGATAGTTATTAATAATTATCTAGAAAAAAGATTTCTCGTTGATACGGACAAAAATATGGATAGACTATTTTTAAATTATAAAATTCCCCATTTCTGTATTAGAAATAATATTGATATTGAGACCCGGGCCAATACGCCTATCAACACCAAGATTCATAAAAATACTAAAAATCTAAATTATCAAAAATTCAAAAAAAATTCCTTTTTTGATTGGATGGGAATGAATCAAGAAAAATTCTATCGTAGCATATCAAATCTAGAACCTTGGTTTTTCCCAGAATTTTTACTACTTTTTAACGCGTATAAAATAAAAGCATGGATCATACCCACCAAATTACTTATTTTTAATTTTTATTTCTATGAAAATATTAGTAAAAGTAAAAAGATCAATGTAAAAAGAAAAAATGAACAACAAGATCAAGGAAATCTTGTATTAGATGTACGAAAACAAAATGAAAAAGATGTTGAGACAGATTATACAGGAACAGACATTAAAAAAGGTGAAAAAAAAAAACAATCTAAGAGCAAGAAAGAAGCAGAACTCAATTTCTTCTTGCAAAAATATTTTCTTTTTCAATTAAGATGGGATGATCTCTTGAATCAAAGAATGATCAATAATATAAAGGTATATTGTCTTCTACTTAGACTGATAGATCCAAAGGAAATAGCTATATCTTCAATTCAACGAGGAGAGATGCGTCTAGATGTAATGTTGATTCAGAAAGATCTAACTCTTACAGAATTGGTAAAAAGAGGCGTATTTATTGTCGAACCAATTCGTCTATCTATGAAAAGGGATGGAAAAGATATTATATATCAAACCATAGGTATTTCATTGGTTGATAAGACTAAACGCCAAACTGATGGAAAATACATAATAAAAAAAGAATATGTTGATAAAAAAAAATTTCATGAATCCGTTGCACAACACAGAAATATACTTATGACTAAAAACAAAAATTATTATGATTTCCTTGTTCCTGAAAATATTCTATCCCCCAGACGTCGTAGAGAATTGAGAATTTTCATTTGTTTTAATTCTCAGAATTGGAATATTATGGGCGGAAATCCAATATTCTGTAATCAAAACAACATAAACAACTGTGAACAATTTTTGAACAAGGAAAAACATCTTAATACATATACAAAGAAATTCATTAAATTCAAATTTTTTCTTTGGCCCAATTATCGATTAGAGGATTTAGCTTGTATGAATCGTTATTGGTTTGATACCAATAATGGCAGTAATTTCAGTATATCAAGAATACATATGTATCCACGATTCATAATTCTTTAAATTCTTTAATTATATTAATAGTATTTAATTATATTAATAGTATATAATAAATAGTATATAATAAATATAAATATAAGATAGTATATTTCCTCTATATCTTATATCTATTTTTCTTTAATAGAAAAAACATTTTCTTTCCTGAATAGGAAAATCTTGAAAAAAAATGGATAGTTCCTTTTTATCCAAATCAAATTTTCAATTTGATTTGGATAGAAAAAATTCTATATGAAGAAATGAGAAACTTTTTTGTACTAAATTCAAATAACTGCAAATAACACGTATAATAAATATTTTTATTTTTCCTGATCGGTAAAATTCGTGTAAAAGAAAAAAAAAGAAAATTTTGTTTTTATGGTAAAAAATTCATTCATCTCGGCTATTCGACAAGAAAAAGAAAAAAACTGTGGATCTGTTGAATTTCAAGTATTTAGTTTCACTGATAAGATACAAAGACTTTCTTCACATTTAAAATTACATAAAAAAGATTTTTTATCACAAAGAGGTCTACGAAAAATTCTGGGAAAACGTCAACGGCTGTTGGATTATTTGTCAAAGAAAAATCTAGTACGTTATAAGAAATTGATTAACCAGTTGGGTCTTCGGGAGTCAAAAACTCGTTAATTTGAAGTTTAAGATTGGTTTGAATTTTTTCTTTAGTTATTAAATTTTGCATTTTGATCAACTTCATTTTGCTAAATTCATGGAATACTGAATTGAATTAAGGAAGAAAAGTTATGACTGTACCAGCTACAAGAAAGGATCTCATGATAGTGAATATGGGTCCTCACCACCCATCAATGCATGGTGTTCTTCGACTAATTGTTACTCTCGATGGTGAAGATGTTATTGATTGTGAACCCATATTGGGTTATTTACATAGAGGGATGGAAAAAATAGCGGAAAATCGAACAATTATACAATATTTGCCTTATGTAACACGGTGGGATTATTTAGCCACTATGTTCACAGAAGCAATAACAGTAAATGCACCGGAACGATTAGAAAGCGTTCAAGTACCTAAAAGAGCTAGTTACATTAGAATAATTATGCTAGAACTGAGTCGTATAGCTTCTCATTTATTATGGCTTGGACCCTTTATGGCGGATATCGGTGCACAGACTCCCTTTTTCTATATTTTCAGAGAAAGGGAATTGTTATATGATCTATTCGAAGCCGCTACAGGTATGCGAATGATGCATAATTATTTCCGTATTGGGGGAGTTGCTACCGATTTACCTTATGGCTGGATAGAGAAATGTTTGGATTTTTGCGATTATTCTTTAACAGGAATTGTTGAATATCAAAAACTTATTACGCGTAATCCTATTTTTTTGGAACGCGTTGAAGGAGTGGGCATTATTGGTGGAGAAGAGGCAATAAATTGGGGTTTATCAGGACCAATGTTACGGGCTTCTGGAATCCAATGGGATCTTCGTAAAGTTGATAGTTATGAGTGTTACAATAAATTTGATTGGGAAGTCCAATGGCAAAAAGAAGGAGATTCACTAGCTCGTTATTTAGTACGAATCGGTGAAATGAAGGAATCTATAAAAATTATTCAACAGGCTCTAGAAGGAATTCCTGGAGGACCTTATGAGAATTTAGAAGTCCGACGTTTTGATAAAGCAAAAAATTCCGAATGGAATAATTTTGAATATAGATTTATTACTAAAAAACTTTCACCCAATTTTGAATTGTCGAAGCAAGAACTTTATGTGAGAGTAGAAGCCCCAAAAGGAGAATTAGGAATTTATTTGATAGGAGATAGTAGTGTTTTCCCTTGGAGATGGAAAATTCGTCCACCCGGTTTTATCAATTTGCAAATTCTCCCTCAACTAGTTAAAAGAATGAAATTGGCAGATATCATGACGATATTAGGTAGTATAGATATCATTATGGGAGAAGTTGATCGTTGAAATGATAATTGATATGACAGAAACAGAAATACAAACTATAAATTCTTTTTCTAGAGTCGAATCTTTAAAAGAAGTCTATGGACTCATATGGATCTTTGTTCTTATTTTCACCCTTATATTGGGAATAACAATAGGGGTACTAGTAATTGTGTGGTTAGAAAGAGAAATATCTGCAGCAATACAACAACGCATTGGGCCTGAATATGCCGGTCCATTGGGAATTCTTCAAGCTATAGCAGATGGAACCAAATTAGTTTTTAAAGAAGATCTCCTCCCGTCTAGAGGAGATATTCGTTTGTTCAGCGCGGGGCCGTCTATAGCGGTCATATCTGTTCTACTAAGTTATTTAGTAATTCCTTTTGGATATCACCTTGTTTTATCCGATCTTAGTATAGGCGTTTTTTTATGGATCTCCATTTCAAGTATTGCTCCTATTGGACTTCTTATGTCAGGATATGGGTCGAATAATAAATATTCTTTTTCAGGTGGTCTACGGGCGGCTGCTCAATCTATCAGTTATGAAATACCATTAACTCTATGTGTGTTATCAATATCTCTACGTGTGATTCGGCGGAACATTATTATTTTCCCTCTTTTCTAGAACTAGAAATAGAATAAAGAAATTGAATAAATTATATTCAATAGATATTTTCTTTTTTTTTTTTTTTATCATTAGGGTTGATGAATTAAGCTAGATAGTTAGATGAGTAAAAGCAAACTGCTTATAAATTTGCAGTAAGAGGATTAAATTTCATTCCCTATGTACGAGAATAGAAACATAAGCAGTATAAACTGTTTACCCCAAGGTTAAGATTCTTTGACCAATTATCATATCTTGAAGCGGGTACAAAAGATCAACCGTATGGGGTTTCTACTACTGTCTTGTATTTATTACCATACTGGAGATCAATAAAAAATCAGCGGACAGTTAGGAACACCAAGGTACACAAAAGATTAGTAATGGAGATAATTTAAGATAAAAAAAGGATTTTTTTGCATAAAGCTTTGGATAAAACGAATCATAATGAGGACTTTAAGTTGGTAGAAATGACCAAGTAGTACTTCTCCACGATTCCGATCTCGAGTATGCTCCTATTCACTGATTAAAGAAATGACTATAAAAAACGAATTAATCCTTATATTTTTTTTTTCAGAGTACCCCCTCTCCTCTGAGAAAGAAGAATAGGACAGGAGCAAAAGAAATAGAATGTAAAATATTGAATGGGAAAAATGAAACAAAAAAATACGATACAGGATATTTATTTCTTATTTCTCTTCCCCATTCAATATTCATATCTACTATATACATACATGGAATTCTTAATCATAAATTTGGAATTTATGATCAATTCTTTCTAACTAATTCTTTCTTTAGAGTTATTGATAAAACCTAATTTATTGATATAACGAGTATTTTATTTAAGGATTAAGTTATTACCGAATAAAGAGAAATTTTAATTTTAATGGAAAAGATCAATTCGGAAGCGCTTTTTTATTCTAGCAGACGGAATTTCGTTGGTCTAATTTTGGACTTCCCAGTATTAGAATTAGAATCTAAAAATTACAATAATACCAAACAAGTACTTACATTTATTTGTGACCATAGAGGAGCCGTATGAAGCTGAGGTCTCATGTACGGTTTTGAAATAGCGATATGAACAGTAATGTTATTATCGACTATGATTATCTAACAGTTCAAGTACAGTTGATATAGTTGAGTCACAGTCAAAATATGGTTTTTGGGGGTGGAATCTGTGGCGTCAGCCTATAGGGTTTGTTGTTTTTCTAATTTCTTCTCTAGCAGAATGTGAGAGATTACCTTTTGATTTACCAGAAGCAGAGGAGGAATTAGTAGCGGGTTATCAAACAGAATATTCGGGTATTAAATATGCTCTATTTTATCTTGCTTCTTACCTAAATTTATTAGTTTCTTCATTATTTATAACAGTTCTTTACTTAGGCGGGTGGAATTTCTCTATTCCGTATATATCTATTCCTGAATTTTTAGGAATAAATAAAATGACAGAAGTTTTTGGAATAACAATTGGTATATTTATTACATTAGCTAAAGCTTATTTGTTTTTGTTCATTCCTATCGCAGCAAGATGGACTTTACCTAGACTGAGAATGGACCAACTTTTAAATTTTGGATGGAAATTTCTTTTACCTATTTCTCTGGGTAATCTATTATTGACAACTTCTCCCCAACTTATTTACCTATAAAGAATAGAATAAGATAACGATATTCTCCATTCATAACTGATCTTAAACAAGAGAAAGAAACATCAAATTATTCACGGAGATCTACAATATGTTCCCTATGGTGACCGGGTTTATAAATTTTGGTCAACAAACAATACGGGCGGCAAGGTACATTGGTCAAAGTTTCATAATTACCCTATCCCATACAAATCGTTTACCTGTAACTATTCAATATCCGTATGAAAAATCGATCACATCAGAACGTTTCCGCGGTCGAATTCATTTTGAATTTGATAAATGTATTGCTTGTGAGGTATGTGTTCGTGTATGTCCCATAGATCTACCCGTTGTTGATTGGAGGTTTAAAAGAGAGATTAAAAAGAAACAATTGTTTAATTATAGTATTGATTTTGGAGTCTGTATATTTTGTGGTAATTGTGTCGAGTATTGTCCAACAAACTGTTTATCGATGACTGAAGAATATGAACTTTCAACTTATGATCGTCACGAATTAAATTATAATCAAATTGCATTAGGTCGGTTACCAATGTCAGTAATTGGAGATTACACAATTCAAACAATTATGAATTCCAGTCAAATCAAAATGGATAAAGATAAACCCCTTGATTCAAGAACGATTACTGATTACTAATATTTTTTTATATAAAGATAAACAGAAACAAGTCTTCTTTTTTTTTTTATGAGAACCTAATAAACTTATCTTATTAACTATTGATTATTGAGAATCACTCTTTGATTTAAACTATGAATGTGCGTTTTCTTAATTATTTTAAAATATTAAAAAATTAGAATCTCTAAAAGAAAAAAGAAAAGATTAGCCGATAATTTTAATAACTTTATCTATATCCACAGTAATCCATCCATATTAAGATTTAATTGCATTAAAAACTCATCATATATAAGAAAAAAAAATAAGGGGAACACCCCTCTCTTTCCTGAACTATTTAGTAAGGTCATGAAACATTTTGACTGATTTTTCTCTTATACATAATGGATTTACCTGGACCAATACATGATATACTTGTAGTATTTCTGGGATTATTTCTTATAGTAGGAGGTCTAGGAGTAGTATTGTTTACTAATCCAATTTATTCCGCCTTTTCGTTGGGATGGGTTCTTGTTTGTATATCCTTATTCTATATTTCATCAAACTCCTTTTTTGTAGCTGCGGCCCAGCTTCTTATTTATGTGGGAGCCATAAATGTCTTAATCATATTTGCTATTATGTTCGTGAATGGTTCGGAATATTCTAACGATTCCTATCCTTGGACTATTGGAGATGGAGTCACTTCACTGGTTTGTATAAGTATTCTTTTTTCACTAATTACTACTATTGCGGATACATCATGGTACGGAATTATTTGGACTACAAGATCAAATCAGATTATAGAGCAAGACTTTATAAACAACGTTCAACAAATTGGAATTCATTTATCAACAGATTTTTATCTTCCGTTTGAACTAATTTCTATAATTCTTTTAGTTTCTTTGATAGGCGCAATTACTATGGCTCGTCAATAATAAATAATTTAGTTAGAATTAAAAACGTTTTTAGTTTAATCTACTGTCAATATTCCCTTTTTTATGTAATCGCTCGATTCTAGTCAATCAACTTGGTTGAATTTTTGTTCATATTGAAACGAATCGAGGTTGATCAGGAGTTAGTCAATGATGTTCGAACATGTACTTTTTTTGAGTGTCTATTTATTTGCAATCGGTATCTATGGATTGATCACAAGCCGAAACATGGTTAGAGCACTTATGTGTCTTGAACTTATACTAAATTCGGTTAATATTAATCTCGTACTATTTTCTGATATATTTGATAGTCGCCAATTAAAAGGCGAGATTTTCTCAATCTTTATTATAGCGATTGCAGCGGCGGAAGCTGCTATTGGGCTAGCTATTGTTTCGTCGATCTATCGTAACAGAAAATCAACTCGTATTAATCAATCAAGTTTGTTGAAAAATTAGCCATAACTATAATATAAATACATATAAATAGAATATATATATATATATAAATTGTAGAAAAAACTTTCTATAAAATATAATTTCAGTGTCTTTTATATATTTATTTACAAATAATACTAATATGTATAGTAATATTTCAATATATATTTATATTGAAATATTGACGATCCATATGATCATGGTTGTTGAAAGATAAATCAAAGTCTCTTGGTCCCTTCTGATGAACAGATTTATAAAAATTTTGATTCTTAAGATTTTTTTTGATAAATCATTGATTCATCTGGTTTCTATATATAAAGAAAATATAAATATATAATAAATTATATAATTATAAATTTATTATTTTTTTTTTACTTTACCAGATCGAAAATTTTTTATGTTCAAAACTGGAATTTATAGACCCAATGTCACATTCAGTAAAAATTTATGATACATGTATAGGGTGCACTCAATGTGTACGAGCCTGCCCCACAGATGTATTGGAAATGATACCTTGGGACGGATGTAAAGCTAAGCAAATTGCTTCCGCGCCAAGAACGGAAGACTGTGTAGGTTGTAAAAGATGTGAATCCGCCTGTCCAACAGATTTTTTGAGTGTCCGTGTTTATTTATGGCATGAAACAACTCGCAGCATGGGTCTATCTTATTGATACGTTATAATAAATTCCACTTGAATCATTTGATTCCTTTTTACCGACAAAAGCCCGTGCTCAAAAGAATATATTTTCTTGAGCACGGGCTTTTTGGTCAAAACGCATCTTGTCTTTATCATGAGTTATTTCCCTTGGTTAACAATACTTGTAGTTTTGCCAATATTCGCGGGTTCCTCAATTTTCTTTCTCCCTCATAAAGGGAATAAGGTATTTAGATGGTATACCATATGTATTTGTTTATTAGAACTCCTTATAACAACCTATGTCTTCTGTTATCATTTCCAATTGGACGATCCATTAATTCAATTAGAAGAGGATGCTAAATGGATAAATGTTTTCAATTTTCACTGGAGACTGGGAATCGACGGACTTTCCATAGGACCCATTTTACTAACAGGATTTATCACTACTTTAGCTACTTTAGCAGCTTGGCCTGTTACCCGAAATTCACGATTATTCTATTTCCTGATGTTAGCAATGTACAGTGGTCAAATAGGATTATTTTCTTCTAGAGATCTTTTACTTTTTTTTATCATGTGGGAGTTAGAATTAATTCCTGTTTACTTACTTTTATCTATGTGGGGAGGAAAGAAACGTTTGTACTCGGCTACAAAGTTTATTTTGTACACTGCGGGGGGTTCCATTTTTCTCTTAATAGGAGTTCTAAGTATGGGTTTATATGGTTCCAATGAACCGACATTGGATTTTGACAGATTAGCTAATCAGTCATATCCTGTGACATTAGAAATAATATTCTATTTGGGCTTCCTTATTGCTTATGCTGTCAAATCACCGATTATACCCCTACATACATGGTTACCAGATACCCATGGAGAAGCACATTACAGTACATGTATGCTTCTAGCGGGAATCTTATTAAAAATGGGAGCATATGGATTGATTCGTATCAATATGGAATTATTACCACATGCTCACTCTATATTTTCTCCCTGGTTAGTGATAGTGGGGGCAATCCAAATAATTTATGCAGCTTCAACCTCGCTTGGTCAACGCAATCAAAAAAAAAGAATAGCCTATTCTTCTGTATCGCACATGGGTTTCACAATTATAGGAATTGGTTCTCTAACCAACATGGGACTCAACGGAGCCGTTTTACAAATACTATCTCATGGATTTATTGGTGCTGCACTTTTTTTCTTGGTAGGAATGAGTTGTGATAGAATACGTCTTGTTTATCTCGATAAAATGGGGGGAATATCCATTCCAATGCCAAAAATATTTACCATGTTTAGTAGTTTCTCGATGGCTTCTCTTGCATTGCCGGGAATGAGTGGTTTTGTTGCGGAATTAGTAGTATTTTTTGGACTAATTACTAGTCCAAAATATCTTTTAATGCCAAAAATATTAATTACCCTTGTAATGGCAATTGGAATGATATTAACTCCTATTTATTTGTTATCCATGTTACGGCAAATGTTCTATGGATACAATTTTTTCAATGTTCTAAACTCAAATTTCGTGGATTCTGGACCACGAGAACTATTTGTTTCAATCTGTATCCTTTTACCCGTAATAGGAATTGGTATTTATCCCGATTTCGTTCTTTCTTTATCAGTTGACAAGATACAAGCTATCCTATCTAATTATTTTCATAGATAGTTTTTTTTCTTAATGAGATAGAAAGTCTTATAATTTTCAATTCTAATATTTTTGAAACTATTCGCTGTACAACGAAAAAAAAAAATAATAAAGTGAATTAGAAAGATGTATCCCAAGTTTTTAAGAACTGTTTGAATTAAGATTCAAACAGTTCTTAAAAACTCACACAAATTTTCGTTATATATGTCTTACTTATTCCGCATGGAATTTCTACAATTTAATTAGATTTTATGTGAATGAACCATAACTATGTAGACCTATTCCTAATAGATTAATCCCAAAATAGCATATCCAAATTATAAGAAATCCTATAGAAGCTACAAGTGCCGAATTCGTACCGTGCAAACTTTGATTTGTTCTAGTATGTGAATAAATCGCAAATACGGTCCAAGTAATAAATGCCCAAGTTTCCTTGGGGTCCCAATTCCAATAAGACCCCCATGCTTCGTTAGCCCATACTGCTCCAGAAAGAATACCTATGGTTAAAAAGGTAAACCCTAAACTAATAACACGATAACTCCAATAATCTAAACGCTGAATTAATTGATATTTATAATAATTTGGAAATGAAAGAAAAGAAGTGCTTTTAACAACACTTCTTTTTTCGTTCAAGTATTCGATCTTCCTAAAGAAAAATGACTTAATTAATATTAATAAATTTTTGCTTCTAAAAAAAATATCGATGTTTTTTCGAAATGTAATGACTAAAAAAGCAACCGATAATAACGAACCACATAAAAGAGCCGTATAGCTCAATAACATCATACTTACATGCATCATTAACCACTGAGATTGTAGAGCAGGTACTAATATTGCTGATTGATGCATTTTACTTGAAAGACCAGATGTAGCGAAACCTTGAGTAAAAATGGCACTTGGCGCGGTTATTGTGCTTAAATCATTTTTATGATTCCATAGTTTGGAAACCATATGAATAATGGAAAAACTCCACGAAAGGAAGATCAATGACTCGTATAAATTACTTAATGGAAAATGTCTCGAAGAAATCCAACGAATAACTAATAATCCTGTTAGAGAAAAAAAAGTAGCTAACATTCCTTTTTCCGACGAATGACGTAATCCGATGATTTCGTGAACTGATAGAATCATCAAATGAATCGCAATCACAATTGAAACGATCGAAAAAGAGAGATGAGTTAATATATGTTCTAAAGTCGCAAATATCATACATAAAAAGGGTCTCATTACAGAATTGAAATCGGGAATTAAATACATTATAAGATCCATTCTATCTCTTTTAGAGTATGCCGCCACTCGGACTCGAACCGAGATGCTCTAGCACTGCTTCCTAAGAGCAGCGTGTCTACCAATTTCACCATAGCGGCTTACTTTACTTGAAATAATAATAGTCAATTCATGTTGAATCGTCTAGATGTAGATTCTAGAATCCGATATAGTTATTCTTTAGGAAATGGATGAATAAGGGTTCTTTTTAACTCTTTTGTTTAAACTAAAGTATTCTTTTCATTTTTAATAACACTTAGAAAACTTAGAAAGATCTTAAAAAAATATATATATATATATAAATTAAATAAATAGGATGATTTTATACATATGAAAATTTAATTACTAAATTTAATAAATTAAATTAGAAATTAAAAGACTCGTTTTCAAAAAATCTTGTTTTTAGTTTACTTTTTAATGTATTTAGTGTAATTTAATTAATTATTCTTGTTTTTTATTTACATAATTAAAATTATAGAATCAAAATTAGTAAACAAAACAAATTTCATTTGATCTTGAGATAGACATATAATAAAACAGTTTTAATATTCATTAGAATTACATTTTATTTCTTTTCCTAATGGAAAAAAAATTTCTACTGGGAAAAGAAATAAAATAATACTTAGAACCAAACTAGCAGACAGATAAGTTAATATGCGACATAAAATAGCTGCTAGTTCTAACTAATCTTGAGGAGGTAAATAAATACATAAGTTAATGAAAAATTTGCATATTCTATATATGGAAAAGTTCTTTAAATCATGGAATTCAAATTATTCCAAGATTTTCTTATTTGTTTGCCGAACAAAAAAACTTTTTGAATTTCCCGTAGAAATTGACTTTGCTAAAGAAAAGGCTTTTATTGCAACTAAATTTCCCTTTTTCTTCCAAATATTTCTACGAATAAGTTTTTTTGATATAGAAGTACGTTTTTTTGGAACTGCCATAAAAAAAAGAGTTCTTCCTTTTTATTGTTGTATGTGAAAGACATGTATTGATCAATATGGATCGTTTTTTTTTTTTTAGTTTTAGTCATTTTTTATATTATATTTAATTTCGTCGATAATCTTTTTTTTTTTAACAATACAAATATATTGTTTATATATACATGTGTGTTACATATATAATAAACTAGGAAAAAATAGAAGAAAAGAAAGAAAAATTTTAAAAGGAATTTTCTAGTAGTTAATATGTTAAACAAGACATTCCGTTAGCTAAGAAAAGGAACTTTCATTTTACGTTTTTTTTATTAAGTTTTAGAATATAAGAAGTAAGGATTTTTATAAGATTTCTTATATTTTCTTATCTTATTGGATTTCAATCCAATCAATCAATTTCATAAAAAATAGAAATTAGGTAATAAAAAAAAATTACTAGAAGAAGTAGTTGATTTATTGATGCAAACTATATATTCATATCCATATTCTACTGATATTGGTATAGTTATTTTTGCTTACTTTTCTTACTTTTTCTTTGCTTACTATAGTATATGATATGGTTATATATTACTAGAATACAATTCTAGTTTAGTGGCAAAATTTTTTCTACTTCAAAAATTCAAAAATGTTTAGTTAAAAAATTAATAACTAAAAAATGACTCTATATCGAGCTATTTGGACAAAGCATTTAAGCAACAATTTATACCTTTTTCAAATTTTTGAAATATCCGAAAAAGGTAAGAAAAATGTAAAATAAGAATATTTAAGGTTTCATATCTTTTTTTTTTTCATTTTTTTATTGTTTTCTTAAAAAGCAATAAAAATTGGTGAATCGGAAACAATTATAAGAAAAAAACTAAAATTTGTGTTTTTTATGGAACATACATATAAATATGCATGGATAATACCTTTTCTTCCATTTCCTATTACTATGTTAATAGGATTTGGACTTCTACTTATTCCTGCAGCAACAAAAAATATTCGACGTATGTGGGCTTTTCCGAGTGTTTTGATGCTAACTATAGCTATGGTATTTTCTGTTAATCTTTCTATTCAGCAAATAAAAGGAAATTTTATCTATCAATATCTATGGTCTTGGACTGTCAATAATGATTTTTCTTTAGAGTTCGGACACTTGATTGATCCGCTTACTTCTATTATGCCAATATTAATTACTACTGTTGGAATCATGGTTCTTATTTATAGTGATAATTATATGTCTCATGATCAAGGATATTTGAGATTTTTTGCTTATATGAGTTTTTTCAATACTTCTATGTTGGGATTAGTTACTAGTTCTAATTTAATACAAATTTATATTTTTTGGGAACTTGTAGGAATGTGTTCCTATTTATTAATAGGTTTTTGGTTCACACGACCAATTGCAGCAAGTGCTTGCCAAAAAGCTTTTGTAACCAATCGTATAGGGGATTTTGGTTTATTATT